TTCAAATTGTATCTGATTCAACCCGGGTATTGTAGACATTCCAGCATTTCCGTCACCGAGCATTTTGAATTTCCCATTTATCAAAAAATCCCATTCTTTTCTCATTCTGCATTGAATCATATGAATCGATCTAGCAATGATGGAATTTCGATTCTGTTTACTGAATCACATGAAATTTTACCCAACTCCATATATATGGAATGTATGAAATACGTATGAACGGAGGAAAAAAGATGATTTTAGACTTAATTTTAGACTTAGTTAAATTGGAATTTCTAAGAGACAGATCCAAACGGAAAGGAATTGATAAATTCCACTTAGAATTATGGAGTTTTTTTATTTTGTCTAGAATAGAAAATTCACTTTATACCATTATTATGATATTACATATTCCAATCCGATTGGATATCAGAAAAATAAATGGATTCGGGATTTGATCCATTCACGGGGATAAAGACATAAAAATCAGAAACAATATAACAATAGAAAGTTAGAAGGTTCATTTTTTTAGTACTTAACTCTTTCGTGAATTCCATTGTTCCAAAAAAGATTTGCAGAGAACTCCTTTTTCTTTTTTTCGTAGAATTTTTATTTTTAGAATACGATTGAAGTGCATAAGAAGGCTTGTATTTATTAAACCCGCGCTGCTATAGCTATCTATCCATACATCGTTCTCCTTTATTGCATACTTCTACTCGGGACAGCACATGTCGTACTCTATCAAAATTTCGATTTTCTCTTCAATCTAATCAATCTAAATTGCAGTACGACAAGTGTCCGCCAATTCCCTATAAACAGGCATCATACACAAATAATATACCCCATAAGCTAACTGTGGAACACAACTTATGTTTGGGGTTTACATATACTAATAATTGACATGATAATTGAAATGAGTCTTTATTTTTTTATTGCAATAAAAAAAAATAAAGACTCATTAGTTATATATCAATTTTGATTTTCTTATATCATTTATCATTAGGGAAAGACAATTTGAGATGTAAATCCAAGAGTGGGTCATGAATTTACAGTCATATAGTTAATGGTTCCAATTTGTTCTGAATTTTTGCTTTTGTAACTGAAAAAAATTCCCATTTGGTTTTTTAATAGAAAAGAGAGGTATTTAGATATTGGGTGTTTTGAGATACTATAAAATTAATTGAAGGGAAGGAGCCGGCCCCCCCAAAAAAAACAAATAACAAATAAAGGGGAATATTTTCATCTATTTGGTATCGTTTTGGCGACATGGCCGAGCGGTAAGGTGGGGGACTGCAAATCCTTTTTCCCCAGTTCAAATCTGGGTGTCGCCTGATTAACAAAAGACAAGACTCGAAATCCCTTATTCTTTATTCTCTTTTGCTGTTATAACTCGCCGAATTTTTCCCAGCAAAACACGCGTAGTCTTGAGACTTTCTTGATTGGAAACAGCTGGTGGTTCCCTTCTTTAAATTAAAGTGCCGTAACTCGTTGTATTTAGGATTCAAGTAAAGATTAAAGATTAAAGATTAAAGATTATAGTAGTGGAAGGGCTATCATATCAAATAAAGAGTTACCGATTTTTTTCCATTACTAATGTCGTGTCTACTGGCCGGGTCTTAAATTAGATTGGATGGATAATTGGCTTTTTTCTTTTACTTAATGATAATGAAGGACAAGAAAAATAAAGAATAGGTATCAGTATTCCTACATATATATATTAGTAGCATTCCCTTTGATACTTAAAAAGAAAAGCGTAACTGCAGTTTCATTTTTCATATTTATTGGAGTCTTTCATCAAGGGTGTTGGGTCAGAATCCCCTTTTGACTCTGCACCAGTGATTCCACTATTATTAATAAACACTAATGGAATAATTCCTTCATATTCAGAGAGATAGGGGACATAATTCACATGGATATAGTAAGTCTCGCTTGGGCTGCGTTAATGGTAGTCTTTACATTTTCCCTTTCACTCGTAATATGGGGAAGGAGTGGACTCTAGAGATACTACGAATTGAGTTGGGGAATCAAATTGTATCACTTTTTTATAGATTTTTTATAGATCGTTTTGCAAAGCATAAATAATCTTTATTAATTATTTAATATATTGAATTCATTAATTTAATTCAATTTCGAATTAAAAAATTGAATTAATAAAAATATCTTCATTCCGAAATTTTATTGGCTTTTATTTCTGCTGTGCTTTATTGACGCGTTTGCTATCATGGCTGAAGGATTCAAAATCGATAGGATAACCCTTTTCAAATTTCGAAATCCGAAGAAGTTACCATAGAACGCCTTGGATTATCTGTAAACCGCGCAATCCATTACTTCTTTGAAATGCTAAAAAAAAGATTACTTTCTAATTTTCTATAAATTAGAAAATAATAAGAGTTGCCTCGCGATTATTTCAGATTGATTGGAATCAACAAAAATAAAATAGATAAAGGAAACAAATAGATGAAGCAAAGAAATAGAATTGAGATACTATGTACATTCCATATATTTAATTGATATTAACATTTATGAAGATCCATATACATATTGTAGATTGATCTCGATTCAGTTTGTATCTTTCTAGATTACAATAATAAAAATGGATAGTATGGTCGAACGATTCATTTTTGAATCGTTCGACCGTACTATTACTATCGGATCTTAGAGGCTACTGCGGATTCTAGTCCGTTCATTGCATTTGGGAAATTGAATTTTTTTTTTGAGTTCTTAAATCATTGATAAGAACTAAGAAATCAAGTGTAATTCAAATTAATCACTTTAATTACTTTGACTGACCGTTTTTACATATATTATAAGCAAAAAAGCAGTAGGAACTAGAATGAACAGTGCAGTAGCAATAAATGCGAGAATATTTACTTCCATAATCTCATCGTTTCGTTTTTTTTTTTTTACTTCGCAATAACTCGGGATTTAATCCCGTAGAGATGATAAATCTTTCGTTTGTCAATTCAATGGGATCGATTCGATTTCAATGATATTGAATCGGATCAATATCATGAATAACAATATCTGAGCTATCAAGTCGAGAATTGAATAGTATAACATAGGCGGATCTTTTATCCACATACCAATACAAACTTAGATTCCTGATTCACTCAAAAGAATTCCTTTCCTTTCTATTTTAAGACTTTATTTTGATTTATCATTCTTTTCCATTCTGTCTTTTCGATAACCTACCGCCTTTCTTGTACAATCATCTACCCGCTTTCCACTTCCATTGTTTCCAAACGGTTTACAAATAAACCCAAACAAACAGAAAATAGAAAAAAGGAAGGAATTAAGTTCTAAACTCCCTTTTTTTAATGATCTAATTTTCTTGGAAAACAAAGAAAAAGAAGGATACCTCGGGGAATGAAACTATAGCATTTGTACCCAGTTTAACAGAAAATGGAGAGAGATATTTATGTATTTTTTTATTGGATTTGGATCCGTCGGGACTGACGGGGCTCGAACCCGCAGCTTCCGCCTTGACAGGGCGGTGCTCTGACCAATTGAACTACAATCCCGGAGAAATAAAACGTACAGCATCCGTATTCTTATGATTTGATTCAAACCATTTTGATTTTGATTAATAGTGCCCTGTTGTAACAGAGACGTGAGTGATATCCACATGAATATACACTTTAGTGAAAGAAGAAAGCAGCACGGATTATTGATTATTAGTAATCCTTTCGTTATTGCCAAATCGATTGAGAATCCATTTTTCATTGAAAAAAGCGTCTTTTTGTCTTTGCTTTCTTCTTTTCATTAGACTTTATACTTAATAATCCTGATAGAAATCTAGATCACTAGCAAGATCAGAATCAGAATTTATGAGACCAAATAAATGGAACAAATAAAAAAACAGTGGTGGGGATATATCAGAAAATTTGACTTTTTTGATTCTTTCATATCTTCCATTTCTGGAAAACTAAAGGGGTTATATCATTTCATGGTGAATCAGCGAATTATTAATTATTGGGCCGAGCTGGATTTGAACCAGCGTAGACATATTGCCAACGAATTTACAGTCCGTCCCCATTAACCGCTCGGGCATCGACCCAGAAAGAGTCTATTCGAGTCTTATTGATAATCCATGATCAACTTCCTTTCGTAGTAACCTACCCCCAGGGGAAGTCGAATCCCCGCTGCCTCCTCGAAAGAGAGATGTCCTGAACCACTAGACGATGGGGGCATAATTGCCCGACCACCATCATACTATGCTCATAGTATGAGCAGTTTTTTGAAATTGTCAATATAATGGAATGGTATGACTAGATCCGAAGGATCTTTACGTCTTTTCTGATCCCATACCATAGCATTTTTTGATTCGTTTTCGTCATTTATATTCATGAATCACTCATTCGAATCTTTATTCTGAAGATTCTAGAAAATTAATATAAAAAAAAGAAGGTTAAACTTCATTTCTTCCACTTTCATTCATTGATTAACTTCTTGTTAAGATCAGAGAGGCTTATCTCCATATCACGCTAAGCCAGAAAATTAACAGATGAGAAATCAAAATCTGAAAATCTGGGGGATCAACAGGTTATCGAAATTTGTTTTTTCTCTAAAAATTGGGTTCAGAGCACAACCAAAATCTCTTCAGCACATGCTTCAATAAAATATCTTGGATCTACGTCGAATTGGTAGGTACATGTATACATCAAATGGATTTTGTTTCGTTCTGATGGGGGTCAGGTCAATTCAAATCAATTTCATTCGGGTTGGTCTTGAAACAATTAATTTTGTTGATATTTATCAAACCCAATATCAATAAACAAAAATTACCTTATACCTATACTCCTTAAGTAAATCAAAATTATCGTTCCCGAAGGGGACACTAACTAGTATGAGTCTACTGTGTATACTTATATGAGTCTACTGTGTATACTTATAATATAACTTATAATATGTATATATACATAGATAGATCCATCTTATGCGCCTACTGACTCATTCAGTAATTGAATAAAACGGCCCTTTTAACTCAGTGGTAGAGTAACGCCATGGTAAGGCGTAAGTCA